AATCTATACATTGATTTTTTTCGCAATTTTTTTGGAACCGTATGCATCAAAAGGTGCATGTACGGTTCCTAAGGGAAACAGTTTTGCCCTGTTCAACCGACTTTATCGAGAAAGATTACTTTTTTTAGGCCAAGAAGTTGATAGCGAGATCTCGAATCAACTTATTGGTCTTATGGTATATCTCAGTATCGAGGATGATACCAAAGATCTGTATTTGTTTATAAACTCTCCTGGTGGATGGGTAATACCTGGAGTAGCTATTTATGATACTATGCAATTTGTGCGACCAGAGGTCCATACAATATGCATGGGATTAGCCGCATCGATGGGATCTTTTATCCTGGTTGGAGGAGAAATTACCAAACGTCTAGCATTCCCTCACGCTTGGCGCCAATGAGTTTTTTATTTGTATTTGAGAAAAAAAGACAACTATGCCTTCGCCGTATGAATATTAAGTAATAATAGCATGGCACTTCGAATTCGATATGAAAAATTTTTGTAGTGTTTTTTTTTCACAAAATTCAATTATGTATCGAGAGAGTAGTATGGGATAAAAGGTATTTCCGATTTTCTCTTATCTATCGGAAGTCAAATTTAGCGTCACAAACTTTTTTGTTTTCACACCGAAGGGCTCTTAACAATAATTATGTTATACAATAAGGGGGTGCGAAAAAAACAAGATTTTTATTTTTTTGGTTAGATCAAAAAGAAACTTTGGGATTGCTGAATAAAAGACAAAAAAAAGAATCTAGTAAAAAAAATAGAAAGCAACGGAGCCATCATAGTATTTTTTAACTCCCGTGAAAGGAAGGGTGGCAATTTGATCATTTATCCATCTGGAGCTGATAGATTCTATCTTGATCTTTCTTGAATGGAAAGTAAGGATCAATTTGATTGTAGAGCTGTATGCAATGCACAAAAGATGATGCCCGTACAGTTGTTCAATTCTATCTTCTTTTTCTATTATTCTTTATCTTCCTTTTCTGTTCGTTTCATCACACCAGATAGAGAACCTTTCTATCATCAGGGTAATGATCCATCAACCTGCTAGTTCTTTTTATGAGGCACAAACGGGAGAATTTATCCTGGAAGCGGAAGAACTGCTGAAACTACGCGAAACCCTCACAAGGGTTTATGTACAAAGGACGGGCAAACCCTTATGGGTTGTATCTGAAGACATGGAAAGAGACGTTTTTATGTCAGCAACAGAAGCCAAAGCTTATGGAATTGTTGATCTTGTAGCAGTTGAATGAAAAAATGGATTTTGTGCAAATCCGTGATTTGATATTTTATCTCCAAGTTTACTATATCTATTAAATAGAATAAATTCATAATTATCCGGTTAGGATCAATCTAAACCAGCTCATTATGTATATGTTTCAACATGCCAACTATTAAACAACTTATTAGAAATACAAGACAGCCAATTCGAAATGTCACGAAATCCCCCGCTCTTCGGGGATGTCCTCAACGTCGAGGAACATGTACTAGGGTGTATGTGCGACGCGTTTACATCATGAGCTGGCACAAAAAAAGCAAGAAAACCGCTTTCCAGTATGAGTGATCAGTACCTATGAATAAGAGAGAATGGAAGAAGGAACTCCATTCACTATCTAAAAAGAAGAAAATCCATCCTTCTATTGTGTAGAAAGTTTATGGTTTCGATTGGTGCAAATCCAATCACCTGAATTTAAGATGAGAAGCAATTCTCCATTGGTAGCAAATGGTTATCCATTAAGCGGAGGAAATCTTATTGAAATTCAAAAAAAAAACAGAAAAATAAAGTCCTCACTCGATCAAGAACGGACTACGAGGGTCAGCTACCCCAGCTAACTTTCATAATTAAATACCGTTACTATATAGGTGGCTCTTATTGTGAAAGACCTGTTACTGGATAATTCATGGGTAGAGCCAAAGAGTGTGGTGTGAACTATACAAGTTACCAACAACATTGATTAAATGAAGTAAAGGCTCCGGTGTATAGAGAAGACCTCACCGTTTAAGAAGTAACCATAGAAACGATGGAATCCACTATTTCTTTATCCATTAAATTTATATATATATTTTCTATTTTTATTTATTGACTATATTTTTGACACCTAGCAAAAGAAAAAATCGTGGTTGGGAAGGTTATAGTAGCGAAAGCCATTGGAATTGTTATTTTATACATTGGAAAATCCGTTTGGTTATTAATAGACCAAGGCGGGTAAAAGAATAACTGAAAGAAAAGAAATCAATTAGTTATTTGTGAAAGTTTTATTTATTCAATGACCAGAATTAAACGCGGATATATAGCTCGGAGACGTAGAACAAAAATTCGTTTATTTGCATCAAGTTTTCGAGGGGCTCATTCAAGACTTACTCGAACTATTACTCAACAGAAAATAAGAGCTTTGGTTTCGGCTCATCGGGATAGGGATAATCAAAAGAGAAATTTTCGTCGTTTGTGGATCACTCGGATAAACGCAGTAATTCGAGAAAAGGGAGTATCTTATAGTTA